ATCTTTATTTTTACACACGTCTTTTTTTAGGAGGTCTACAGCCATTATGGGGCATAGGGGTTACATCTCGTACGAAACTTAATAGTATACCACTTCTACGAATAGCCCGTAATGCTGCATCTCTTCCTAGACCAGGACCTTTTATCATTACTTCTGCTCGTTGCATACCTTGATCGACTACTGTACGAATAGCGTTTCCTGCTGCTGTTTGAGCAGCAAATGGTGTCCCTCTTCTTGTACCCTTGAATCCACAAGTACCGGCCGAGGACCAAGAAACAACCCGACCCCGTACATCTGTAACAGTCACAATGGTATTGTTGAAACTTGCTTGAACATGAATAACTCCCTTTGGTAGTCTACGTGTACTTTTACGTGAACCAATACGTCCATTCCTACGTGAACCAATTCTTGGTATAGGTTTTGCCATATTTTATTATCTCATAAATATGAGTCAGAGATATATGGATATATCCATTTCATGTTAAAACAGATCTTTTATTTTTATTTGTACATTTGGGGTCCTTTAGGGAGTTCTTTTTAGAAAAATTATCCTTGTCTTTGTTTATGTCTTGGGTTAGAACAGATTACGATAATTCGTCCCCGCCTACGGATCAGTCGACATTTTTCACAAATTTTACGAACAGAGGCCCTAATTTTCATATTTTGCATTCCTTAACTTAAACTTAATTCCTAATTTACTTAGTGGAAGAAAATAAGTTTCTTGAAATATAATTTCAAATCTCGAATTGTATCTCCCCAAAAGTAATCTAAAATCACCTAATCGTTCGAGTTTGAATCTTTGTTGCGGAGTCTATAAATTATACGCCCTCGGGTTGAATCATAACGACTTACCTCAATTTTGACTCTATCTCCTGGTAGTATCCGTATAAAACTACGTCGGATCCTTCCTGAAACATAACCTAGAATCAGATCTTCATTATCTAAACGAACCCGGAACATACCGTTGGGAAGTGATTCAGTAATTAAACCTTCATGAACCCATTTTTGTTCCTTCATTCCAGGTAAAACCCCCTTGAAATATCAACTAATGGAGGAGGAGTGATATTAGATAACTCTTTCTCTTTTTTTTTTTCACAAATAGTCAATTTCGTATCTAATTTTGATAGTCGAAGGATTACCATATATAACACAAGATTTCTCCGCCGATTCCTTCTAATCGAGCTTCTCGGTCTGTCATTATACCTCGAGAAGTAGAAATAATTACAATCCCTATACCACCTAAAATTCTAGGAATTCTTTGATAGTTAGAATAGATTCGTAGACCAGGTCGACTTATCCGTTTTAAATTTAAAATAGTTTGAGATGGCCCCTTCCTATTTCTTCTATGTTGTAGGGTTAAAACCAAAAAATCTTTGTTGTTTTCCCGATGTTTTCTCACGTTTTCTATAAAACCTTCTCTTAAAAGTATTTTTACAATGCTTTCAGTGATGCTAGTAGATGATATTCGAACCGTTACTTTTTTATGCATGTCAGCATTTCGTATAGAGGTTATTATGTCAGCAATAGTGTCCCTACCCATAATGAACTAAAATTTGGGGTTCCTAAAAATTTGGATATAATAAACATGATATTTTTTGTTATGAAGTAACATTATTAAAGGTATATACGTGAGACACAATCTATTAATCATTCAAAATACTCTACTATAACTTAAAATATAACTCTATATGATGATGATGTTCTTATCTTATAATACTTCAGGGGCTAATGACACTATTTTAGTAAAATTTAACTTTCTTAATTCTCGGGCGATCGCACCAAAAACTCGAGTTCCTTTTGGATTTCCTTCTTCATCAATGACAACTGCAGCATTGTCATCATATCGTATTATCATACCATTATCGCGTTTGAGTTCTTTACAAGTACGTACAATTACAGCTCTGATCACTTCCGATCTTTTTAGGGGCATATTTGGTACTGCTTCTTTGATCACAGCAACAATAACATCACCAATATGAGCATATCGGCGATTACTAGCTCCGAGTATTCGAATACACATCAATTCTCGGGCCCCGCTGTTATCTGCTACATTCAAATAGGTCTGGGGTTGAATCATATCATTTTTTTATCTGTTCTTTCAATGCAAAACAAAAGGGGCTAAAAAAAAAAAAGAAACCTGCAATTGCTTTTTTATTCCAAGAACTCTTTCTTTTGGTTATACGTTTCTATCACGAAATAATGAACTGAGTTCGTATAGGCATTTTGGATGCCGCTATTGAAATAGCCTTTCTAGCTATATTTTCTGCTACTCCACCCATTTCATAAAGTATTCTACCTGGTTTAACAACAGCTACCCAATATTCGGGAGATCCTTTACCCGACCCCATACGTGTTTCCGCAGGTCTTACTGTAACGGGTTTGTCTGGAAATATACGTACCCATATTTTTCCACCACGGCGGGCATTTCGTGTCATTGCTCGTCGCCCTGCTTCTATTTGTCTAGATGTGATCCAAGCGGGTTCAAGTGCCTGAAGAGCAT